AGAGGAATAATTGGAACTATAGTATCAAACTTCTTAATACTATTTGATATTAGAAATGCATTTTCTAACATTTGACTACGTATTACTGAAGAATTGAGTCGCACACTTGAAAGAAAACCCATAAAGTCAAGGGAATGGTTTGATAATCGATTGATGTAGATTCGTCTTGGTTGAGGCCACACAGAAAAATGACATTGCCAGAAATGGATAAGGTAATATTTCAATTTATGCATCAGAAGAGATGTACCTTTTGAAGCCAGAATTGATTTTTTTTGATACCTAACATAATGCGGAAAGGGTTCTTTGAACAACCATAGGATAACCCCAGAATCCTTGGTAAAAACTTTTACTAGTACTAGATATTTTACCTTTCCGTAGAAATAGATTCGTTCAAGAAGCGCTCCAAAAGATGTTGATCGTAAATAAGAGGATTGGTTACGAAGAAAAACAAAAAGGGATTCGTATTCACATACATGGAAATTATATAGGAAAAAGAATAATCTTTGATTCCTTTTTTTCAAAAAGGAAATGAATTCTTTTGGAGTAATAAGACTATTCCAATTACGATATTCATAAAGAAAGAATCGTAATAAATGCAAAGAAGAGGTATCTTTCAACCAGTAACGAAGAGTTTGAACCAAAATTTCTAGATGGACGGGGTAAGGTATTAATATAGTTAACACATAATTTAAATGTAAGAATTTGTCCTCTAAAAAAGGAAATATTGAATGAATTGATCGCAAATTTTGAGATTTTACTATTTTTTTTCCCTCTAGGGAAGATAGTAATAGTAGGGAAAACGGAATTTCCACAATAACTGCAAACCCTTCTGTTATCATTTGCGAATACAAATTCTTTTTGTGTTTGTGCCCAAAAATGTCATTTTGGTTTGAATCATTAACAGAAAGATTCAAATGATTCTGTTGATACATTCGAGTAATTAAACGTTTTACAATTAGTAAACTGTATTTCTTGTTACTCGGATTTTCCAACAAAACGGATTTATTTAAACCATGATCATATGCAAATGCATAAATATATTCCTGAAAGATAAGTGGATAGATAAAGTAATGTTGCCAAGACCTATCTAGTTCTATATGTCCTTGGAATTTTTCCATTTCAACTTAGACCGAAAACAAAAGGAAAAATAGAGAATTTCTTGGGTTATCAAATGAAACATAGTGCGATACAGTCAAAACAAGGTATTTTAGTTAAAATATAATGCATACCTCGGAGACGAGTAAATTCATCAACGGACTCTCCATTTTTTTTTCCATCTAATTGGTTTTTTCTTTTTTATCTTTTTTTTTATCTTATATAAGATAATAAGATAATAAGATGGTTAGAAATCCTTTATTTTTTCAACCCAATCGCTCTTTTGATTTTGGAATAAATTTATCAATATACTCTTTCTTCTACACATTCGTCTCCATCTCCTTATGGAGAATGGATAATCGAATAGTTAGGATTCACTATAAAAAACAAAGTATCCACTCATGGGAGAATCCTTTCCCGGATCAGGCACTAATTTTTTTTAACGTCTAATTAGATCGGAAAATCATTCAAATTATGAAAATAATCTCGTTGTTCTTTCTTTCCCCAGAATTGGAACCATTAGGGCTCGATCCATTTATTCAATCGACCCAACTTTGAATTCATTTCATTTCCTTCCAAAAATTGAAAATAGACTTTAAATTGAAAATAGACTTTTGTAACAATTTTGTAAGAATGAAATATTCTTTGAATTTTATATTGATACGACATGCTCTTTTTTCCATTCATTTCCTTTCAGGATCAGTCGTGGTCTTATAAACTCTACCGATGATGTAGACGAATTCCTTGCTTCATCAAAATATGTAAAAGATTCTAGTCGCACTTAAAAGCCGAGTACTCTACCGTTGAGTTAGCAACCCGAAAAATCAATATGTTATGTAAATACAATCGAGATAAAAAAAAAAATGGATTGGAATCAACAATTTGAATGAACAAGAAATCCAAATCAAATTTTCTAATTCATTCCGAACATAAAAGCAAACAGATCTGATAACAATACAAAATAAGCAATGAATCTTTGAGTAAAAAACCTATTTATGGAAGACAGAGATAAACTATTTTTTTATTTCAAAATTGAATTATATTTGTTCAATATGCTCTTGTCAATATGAACATAACAAAAAAATACAATTACAATGAAAAAAAAAAATGAAAAAATATTTGGAAATTCCATTTCATTTTTTTTTTCTAAATAATATTAATAGAATATATATAGAATAGATAGAATTATTCTAATTCTAATATATATATTTTAATATAGCAATACGATAACAATATTGCTTTTGAAATCAAAGTAGAAAAAGTGAAATATATAAGAAAATTTTTGGGTTGGATTGGCACTAGATAAAAAAAAAGATACAGGCATAGAAAGAGAAGAAAAAAAGTTCTACCAAACTACAACCGCATTATCTTTTGTTTTTATTTTTTTTAATATTAATAATAGAACTTCGATTAAACTTTGTTTGATTAAGTCGAATTTAGTTAAAAACCCCCGCCTTCTTTAAAATATCATATACCGTTTCTGTAGGTTGAGCACCCTTTTTAAGAAAATCTAGAATAGCCGGAACATTTAAATATGTTTGATTTTTTATCGGATCATAAAAACCCACTTTCTCCAAATCTCTTCCCTCTCTTCGGGATCGAACATCAATTGCAACGATTCGATAGACGGCTCATTGGGATAGATTAGATCAACAATACCCCCCCTGGAAACGTATAAGAGGTTTTCTCCTCGTACGGCTCGAGAAAAATGATTCAAAATTAGGTATATATAAATTTGATTATAATGATCAATCAAATCTATTATATTATAATGATCAATCGTCCATAAAATCATCAAAAAAATTAATTAGCCTAAGAATTAAATCCTTTTCGTGATTTCCTCCAAAAATCATTTGTATACTCATAACTCAAGTTGAATAATTCTGAAATGGCTCAAAAAAATCCTTTGGCATTTCATTTATTGAGCAGTCTCAAATACCCTTTTGTCTTGTCTCATTTAGAATCGATTTATTTGAATTCGATATTCGGATCCAAATCCAATTGTTGCGACAATTAACAATTAAAAGGGTATTTCCTTGTTACAGAAATCTTTATCTTTTTTTTGAATCATTGGGTTTAGACATTACTTCGTTGATTTTAAATCCTTTCAAAAATGGCAGCAACATGCCTTTTTTGCTTGTTATTGTTTTCTATCAAAGAATCGAATTATCGGAACGACAGATTCTCCACAATCTAGAGAATTTCTATTCTATGGAAAAGGTTTTATCAATTCCAACAAAAGATTTTCCTTTGGGAGTTGAAACTTGTTTTATTTGGATCCCCTTTCAATTTCTCTGTCAAAGATATACTTACGAAGTTGTTCCAACTTATTAATTGACACTAACCCTAGACCCCTTCCCCCTAAGAACTAGCTCAATACTTTACTACTCGAGCTCCATCATGTACTATTTCCGTTAGTCCCCAACAAAAAAAGAAATCCGGGTTCGAGTGGAACAGAACAAAAGATGTCGAGTCAAGAGCATCCTTTATTAGAGAATGATGGATATAAGAATCCACAACGGATCATGTCCTTCAAGTCGCACGTTGCTTTCTACCACATCGTTTCAAACGAAGTTTTACCATAACATTCCTCAAATTTGGAACCAGTATGCGGTTGATTCAATTATGGAATAATGAATAGTCATTGGTTGAGTTAGGACAATCAATACAAGGATCTGGAATATATCTTAAATTATGAAATTATTATTAGTTTAGTAATGTTAATTTTTTTACAATTACAATATATATTAAACCTAATAAAAAAATCCGCGTTTCTTTTTAAACTCACTCATTCCATTCATTGTTTATTTAATATTAACAATAGATTAAATTTTTTCCGGGATGAATCAAAAAAATAACTAGCTTCCTTCTATATTTTATATGAATATAGAGGGGATGCATATATGATTGATTAAAGATAGACCTTTTTGTTTTGGAATTTGACTTCCTGTAATCTAGAACCCCATCTTATCTTGTCTAAATCTCAAACAAATTCAGTTGGATCTGTGTGTTATTTGGTCACTTCCCCTCCCTTTCTTTAATTTAATTAAATGGGAAAAATAAATATTTATTTTTCTTAAAATAATTAGTTTAGTCGGAAGCATAAAATTCAATCCAATATGAAATTTTAAAAACAGAAAAATGCAATCTTAAATTACATATGTTCTGTTCTGGGACGGAAGGATTCGAACCTCCGAATAGCGGGATCAAAACCCGATGCCTTACCACTTGGCCACGCCCCACCTAGATTTCTATTTGACACTAATAAACACTAATATTGTTATTCATTGTTCGTCAATTTCATCCCAACTAGTTAAAAAAAAAATTCCATTTGGTTGTTAGTATTTTGACACGTGTAGATCTAGAATTCAAATCAATTTATTGATCATTACATAGAATTCGATTAAGATATTGTATGAAAGTAGAATCTCTTCCATTCTCTATTGAGAATAGAAGGTTTTTTGATTGAGTAAGTAAGATCAAAAAAAAAAGAAGCATTTTTTTTCTTCATTTGTTGTTTCTATCAATAACTCAATCAAAATGCAATAAAAATAAAATGTCTGTTATGCTTAATATCTTTAGTTTGATCTGTCTTAATTCTGCCCTTTATTCGAGTAGTTTTTTCGTCGCCAAATTACCGGAAGCCTACGCTTTTTTGACTCCAATCGTAGATTTTATGCCAGTCATACCTTTATTCTTTTTTCTCTTAGCCTTTGTTTGGCAAGCTGCTGTAAGTTTTCGATGAAATTTTTCATCTTGTCCTAGAAAAATAAATGATTTTTCGAGAAAAATACTAAATAATTGATAAAATCAGACAAGGCTTACAGTATGAATCTTTGATTCTAAAGATTCCCATTTTGGTTTTGGAATAGACACAATCCCTATTACGTCGTTTTCCGATTCGAACTTTTTTTCGTAACTGAAAAACCTTATTTGGATCCTCCATAATATCAACAAATGGGTATAATAAAATTATTGATAAATAAGGTATTAATGACAAAAAGAAGAATAACTTTAATTTTTTTTTAGTAGAATTAAAAAAATTCTTTTCGATTTTGAAAAACTATTTCGGTTTTAGACGTCAAATCAAATTCAAATTAGTAGTGGTATAAAAATAGAGAATCTATTCTCTTTTTTCCAAAAAAAAAAATGATCTTGGAGATTGTATAATGCTTACTCTCAAACTCTTTGTTTACACAGTAGTAATATTCTTTGTTTCTCTCTTCATTTTCGGATTCCTATCTAATGATCCAGGACGTAATCCTGGACGCGAAGAATAAAAGGGGTTTTTTGGTTTTTTCATATATTATTCTATATATATATAGAATATAGAAGAAATATATATAGAAGAAGAAATCTATTTTCTAATTTTAACTAACAAAAATATTAAGATTCAGCTATCACTGCAATGGAAACGGAAAGAGAGGGATTCGAACCCTCGGTACGAATAATTCGTACAACGGATTAGCAATCCGACGCTTTCGTCCACTCAGCCATCTCTCCCCGTTGAAAATAAAAAAAAAAGAATAATCAAATAGAAATAATAAAAATTTTTAAATTGAAAATTCTATAAAATAAAAATAAGAAATAGGTAATAAACTCGAATTAATTAAACTGAAATAAGAAATTAACTAAAAAAAATTAGAAAGATATATTATATAACAATAATATATCTATACAAAATATACAAGTTGTATTGTGTAATACAACATTAAGTACAAATTCGATTTGAAATTCCAATCAGTCAGATAAAGATTCGAAGGATTCAATAAAAGATTCAATTCCAAATCGAATATATATATTATTTAAAATTTTCAGTTTTTTAATTTTAATATATTATAAATAATTATATTATAATTATATATATTTTATTACTTTATACATACTATATATTATAACTATATATTATAACTATATACTATATATTATAACTATATATATACTATTACTATATATTCTATTTTATTACTATATAATTATATATTATATTAAGAATAATTTTTTTTTTTTAATTTTAATTATATTCTAAAATATAAAATTATAATATATAATTCCTATTAAGAATATTTACTATTAAGAATATAATTATAATTATAATGAATTATACAAAAATTCTACAAAAAAAAAGACCAAATATTAATATATTATAAATAGAAAATTAAAATATAGATAAATATAAAATTAAAATAATAAAATATAGAAAGAAAATAAAAAAAATGCTTTGTCGCCCGAGAGGGCCCTTTTTTTATTCCCACGGCCTGGCCTGATCAGTACTTCGCCAGGCCTTTTATGAATTCATAGAATAAAAAAACAAAAGATTTTTTTTATTTTGATAATCATAGAAAAAATGCTTGTTATTGAAACAAAAGAACAATAAAAAAGGACTGCTTCTATTCTTTAGGTATAGAACCAACATGCTATTTCTTATTATCTTTTCTTCCCCATTTATTCTATCTATTCTTACATTTTTTCAGCATACAATTTTTTATTTTAGGTTCGAACCGAACTTTCTTTTCTTGAAGCGTACCTATCAAAACGATAATTCCGTCAAGAAAAAAATAGGACTTTTTCTTAGTTATTTAATTATCTTTTCATAATCTCATTTAACCTTCCTACAAAAAACGTCAATACGTTAAATTTCATGATTCTTTTATAATCCTGGCTTGCTTGATTATCTCCAAACTCAGTATTCAGTGTTCGACAAAAGTTTCAGTTCGATACAATAATCCAACTGTAGCGGGTATAGTTTAGTGGTAAAAGTGTGATTCGTTCTATTAACCCCTTAATAGTTAAGGGGTCTACCGGTTTAATTTAATTACTATTCCGATCAAAAACTTTATTTTTTAAAAGGAATTAATCCTTTCCCTCTCAATGAAAAATTGGAGGAAAATTATACATTCTCGTGATTTGTATCCAAAACTCAATTAAATTAAAGGTGGCAATTTTGGATTAGGAAATTTACGAAACATAATTTTTTTTAATTGGATCAATAGTTCCATCCAATTGAATGAGTATAAGTAATAGATCCATGGATGAAGATAGAAAAAGGGTTTCTAATCGTAACTAAATCTTCTATTTATATATAGAGAGAAGCAAAATAGCTATTAAATGATGACTTTAGTTTACTAGAGGCTTCAATCAACATATTTTTTTGTTTGTTTTAGCTCGGTGGAAACAAAATACTTTTCCTTAGGATTCGATCAAATAGAAATAGAGAACGAAGTAACTAGAAAGATTGTTAGAATCGCCTTTTCTAGAGGGATCATCTAAAAAGTAAGTTGTTTTGAATTGAATGCATTCATACAAAAAACTGACATAGATGGTATGGGTGAAATTGTCTTTTGTAATTTTGTTCCCACTTTCGATTAGGATCTGTGAATTTTGACTTTTTCCATAAAGGAGCCG